TAGTATTATTTAAAGTATTAATATAGTATTCATTATAGTAGTTATAATAGTATATACTTATAATAGTTCTTTAAAGAGTTATTATATAATATACTATATTCATTAATGTATTAATTATATACTATATGAATTAACTACTTTAAAGAAACTATTCATCTATCTTAATCAAACACGAAAGTCAAGACAAAAAAATCTGTCTATCCCTTTGAAGGTGGAGCTTCGCGGGGATCGTACGTCAGCCAAGGCGTTAGACCGGAGCGCGTCCCTGCAGGTGAATCTCTCAGCTTCTGTTCTTTCTGTCCCTCCTCGGTGCCTCTTCCTGGCTACTCCACTCCAAGGGTGCCACAAACACAGCTTGTACTGGCTAAACATCTCCTATCTTTCCATTTGAAGGAGTCTATCCCACTGCTTGAGTCTGACAAATGTCTGACACTACTATATCGGACGTAAAGTCTTGCCCAGCCTCACTGAATTGAATGTTCTTGCCATAGTTAATGTATGGTCTCTTGTCTCGATGAGGGCTGGTGCTCTAATACTAGCAGCTCTCAGGTGGGTCTACTATCCCTTCTACTCCAGCCTTAAAGGCCTGGTTTCGTCTGGTAAGCTCTCTATACTATATATAGATACAGCCCTCTGCTGTTAGCGGTTTCGTTTGGTTGTCCTTTCCCGAGCCTTACCCCATCTTCCTTAATTAGATTTACTCGTCAAGTTAGAGATTAGATGGTACGCCGATGTCGGCTTATTTATATATAATATTAGTTCCAATCTTTCACTTTCCTCAGCTTCAATTCTGCTGTGACCGGAAAGACTTTGATTCTTTGTACTCTATAAGCTCGATGTCCTAATCATATAAATGAAATGGATAGCTAAGTCGTCGCTGCGTTCCTCCCTCCTCTCGAAAGGGAGTGGAGTGGAACGAAGTCTATAGACTATACAGGCTGCTGCTCCGTAGACCAGACGCTAAACCACTTTTATTTGTTGGAAAGGATCTCTTGTCGTTCCGGACTGATTAGCTACAATTCGGTTCGTTTCCCCTTACTCATAAAGGCGGTCGGGAGAACTACCTAACTAAAGAAAAATAGTGCTCTTTCTAAGAGTAGGCGTGGAGAGCTTTTTGCGGGGAAACTTGCAAGTACAGTTTGGGGGGAGGCGGGCGTCGACCCAACCTTATGAGTATTCGGACTATAACAGTGGAGATGAACAATCACTCACTTTTGACAGTTATACGATTCCAGAAGATGATCCAGAATTGGGTCAATCACGTTTATTAGAAGTGGACAATAGAATGGTTGTACCAGCCAAAACTCATCTACGTATTATTGTAACATCTGCTGATGTACTTCATAGTTGGGCTGTACCTTCCTCAGGTGTCAAATGTGATGCTGTACCTGGTCGTTTAAATCAGACCTCTATTTTGGTACAACGAGAAGGAGTTTACTATGGTCAGTGCAGTGAGATTCGTGGAACTAATCATGCCTTTATGCCTATCGTCGTAGAAGCTGTTCCTAGGAAAGATTATGGTTCTCGGGTAGTAGATCAGTCAGAAATGGATTCTTCCTCTCCTTCCTATACGCTGCGACCTGGGCTAGATCGATCGCTGGATATTGTCTACTGCGCCGGGGCTGATTCGGATTCGCGGGGGGGCGTCACACTCTCAAGCTCCTCGGGGAGTTGGAAAAAATATGTAAATCTTGAATCCCCCCAACCCGAACCATCCACAGCCCAAAGTCGGCCGCAGCAAGAAGGCGCTCCAGTTGTTATCCCCCGAGAGGCCCAGCCTCTTCTCTCGGAGGAGACCCGAACGTCTCTCCTGTATAACCGCTATCTCCTCCTGAATTTCGGGGAGAATGGTGGGGACCCACGACGGATGGTTTCCATTATCGACGCCCAAGTCATAGTGGAACGAGAGATCGAGGCGGCATTGGTGGATGATGGGTTTACTCCTCATTCCATTCTTGCTAGATATAGCGAGATTCGGGGGCTTCTCCATTCTCCGCAAGGGGAGCTTTTGAGTCTGCGTACATATCAATCGTACGTAACTCAGATAAGGGAACATGGCACCCGAGAAAGCGTTCCCTATCGCCGGATTATGAGAGCCATCCAGAACTATGATCTCTTTTTAGAACGATGATCTGATCATAGTGGGGTATTGGCCATAAGCCCGAGGGGAGGGAGAGTGGAAGCGAGGGGAGGGAGAGTGGAAGCGAGGGGAGGGAGAGTGGAGTTACCAAAATACGAAGTCCCGTTCCAAAACGCCAAATAAATAGATTTCAAATAGCAACGAACAATAGATAATAACTACAAGTGGACAGCGCATCTTTCTCAAAGGCACGGCATAACGACGAAACATAAAGATCAATCCCAAAATCAGTATTCCAAAAAGCACGAGATTTCTATCTGTGGTGAGTCAGTCCACTCTTAGAGATGAAAGCTGGATGCCAAACAAAGAAGCCGATGGAGGCGGGGGAATAGGTTTAGCATTAACGTCTTTCACCTCCAAACCTTGATTAGGAGGTTACAGCCTTGATTATGAATAGTCAGGATCCGTGAATACGAATAAGCAGAGACAGAAAACCTGGGCAGCTAAGTAAAAAGAAAAAAACTCAAAACAAAGGAAGTTTGTAAGTAAAATATTGATAGGGAGGTGGAAACAATGCCTATTATCACCTGCTGGCAGAGAGGTACTTATTAAGGCAGCAGCCTTTGCCATACCTGCTTATCCTATGGCATGCTTTCCATTTCCCAAAACATTGTGTAATGATCTAGAGAAGCTGATTGCTAAATTCTGGTGGGGTCAGAAGAGGGATGAAAACAAGATACACTGGCGCAGCTGGTACACTCTCTCAAAGGCAAAGGATCAAGGAGGAATGGAATGTGCTTTCCAATGCGTGTGTGGTAAGCATGAGCGTTACCATGGATAGGTGATTATTTCCAAAACCTTAAAAGAAAAATAAGGGTAGATTCCCGCGCTTCAGTCGATCAGAACAAAAAAGGTGGAGACCCTGTAGTGACATTAAAGCGGAGGTCTTGTTCGGGGTTGGGCCAGCCAAGTAGTTACCTTTCCTGTCATTGACTGGATGGGAGAGAGGCGAACTAGAGAAAAGAAACTACTTATGTTACGTAGCTTTCCTCTTAAGAGCAATAAGCCCCTCTCTGATAAAGAAAGAAACAAACTAATATCATGAATATCCTTCGCCCGTTATCTCCTCATCTTCCTATTTATAAGCCACAGCTCACTTCGACGTTTCCAATTTCCCATAGAATCTCCGGGGCTTTCCTAGCCACTATAGTTTTGTTTTTTTATATTCTTTGTATTCAAATAGGTTTGATTTGCTTCACCTATCATCCTTTCTACCTATTGTTGTTTTATGCATCAAAACTCATGCTAATAGGAGCGACACTAACTGCCTTAGCCCTGTCCTATCATCTGTTTAATGGGGTTTCTCATTTAGGGTTAGCCGGCCGATGGAGTCGCAAATGCTTAGTTTTCTGGTTGACGGTCTACGCCGCGCTGGCTGTTATCCCAGTGCCTTCGGACCTTTTCTTAGGAAAGGTAAAAGTCATTCGGGGGGAGCGCCGCTCTTTATTTTGTTGGTCTGGCCTCTACCCTCTTGGAAAAGGAATTCTGTTTAAATGGCCTTTTTTTGAGTTCCCTTTCGGCCGCTACTTTGTGGAATATTGCCGAGCCCACGGAAGTCTTTCTCTCTATTTTTATCTATCTCTCCGCCCGTTTATTCATACCGGTAGATTTTCTCTTTTTTTTAGTCATGCTGGGAAGAGTTTTTCTATTTGCTGATTATGGCCCAGCTCTCTTTATTCAAACATATTTCGTTTACGGTTTGCGAAAATGGCGCAAAAATCGTCCCTTATTAGTGGCGATCTATATTACAATTATCTTTGGCTGTATCTGGCTGGGCCCCGTCATGCTGAAAGGCATACTCTTCCCCCTCTCCGGGGCTTTGGCCTTATTCTTTTTTTTCGTAGCAACCAGTGGTAAAGAACACATTATCGCTTCTCTTTTCTATCTTATAAATCAACTCTATCTTTGTTTTGTAACAGAAAACAAAGAAGCCGCCATAATATTTATGATTTCAACCTTGACCTCGAATATGTCTTTGGCTTCAATAATAGCTAATTCTATCTCCTCAGCTGAGGGGAAATCCTCTTTTCTTAACAGACGTTGCGTTATAGTGTTAACACTTTCTCCCCCTATCACATAATCTTCAGGATATGGATAGCTTGCCCGCTGGGGTGATGAACCACCTTCTTGGTGCCCCCCATCGTTTGGGACCGAAGAGGATGCGCCTAGCTGAGGAGCCGGCTGCTCCCCCTGATCCAGGTTCTGCGCCGAAGATGACCCCTCCCCCTGGTTTCCAAACCTATTTTGATAATAGTTCACAGCCCAAAAAAATCCAGATCGGGATTTCGAGATTCGAATTGAGTGAGGGTCCATAATAGCTATGAAAAAGGGAAGTGGAATTTCACCACGAAAGGTAAGGTTGGTTCAACTCCAAAGCGTGGTTAGAGCAGCACCACAAGCCAATCAACCAACAAATAGATACGCTTCACAGCAGAAGGAATCCAGCTTTTGTTATCAGGAGTGCAAGTTCCCAGCATCGCTCCGGTTGGAATTAGAGAAACTAAGTTCGTTTCGGTATGAGAAAATAACCAATCCTGAATAAGGGATAAGTCAGGCGTGTACAGACTATGGCATCGTTAAGCGCTTTTCTTTTCAGTGTGAAATGTGTTGTTTCAAAGTAGCTAAACCGGATTCAATTGAGTGGCTTTTTGCCTTTGAATGCCGATAGAGTCGTCTCCTTCCTTTTGGGTTAGGAAGTGGCAGGCTCGGTACGTTTCGCTCAGTAGACTCGGTATCGGTAGTAGTATAACGATTCGGCAGATACTTATATGTATGTTTCGGTGAACTCTCCAGTGGCATCATCTTCTACGGGTCCTCAGTTACTCTGCTTATGGAAAAGCTGCTTCGAGACAAGCGGCTCCGGGAAATGCTACTGAGGAAGAGGAGGGGTCGCTGTCCTGCCCTTATTGCCTAGGACTAGTTGCTTAAGATTCGGATTCGGCGGATGAAACAGCAAATTCTTATTCTTCATTTGATGCGCCTGAAACGGCTTCTGAAGCTAAGTCAGAAGCTGCGGCTTTAGAGTCTGGTTATAGACCAACTCTTAGTCAGTTGCTACCAGTGGTAACTCCTTCGGACCCTTGTCAGAATGCGATGTCTGACCAGTAGGTGGGAAAGTAAGGGCCGGCAGGTACGATGTTGATTCTCATACCCTATGTCTAAAGCTGGCTCTTTCTGATGCTTGCCACTACTCCGAAGTTGATGATTCCGATTTGGTTGGTTTTTAGTCTACCGTGTACTGTAGATAAAAGAATGCATGTTCACCCGGGCCTTGTAGTCGACCGGTGCGAGCACGTCGTAAGCGCACTACCGCGAGAGAAAGTATTCGCTCCTAACTACCGTGCAATCAATATCTCGTCACCCCCATGCATACAATAGCTACGAGCTGCCGTAAGCGCTCTTGCACGAGTACTGTATCACAAGCACACTACCGAGTACCACGAGTACACTAACGAGAGATGAACTCCGAACTCAGAACTCAACTCGGTAACTCTATTTAGCTTTCAGGGGAATAGAGAACCGTTCCTTAAAAGGCTGGGGTTAAAACCTTACAAGAAACTAGGCTGTTCAAAGCATCGAAAAAATGCCATACATAAGGTTCGACCGGAAGTCCCCCGATTTCCCCAAACCAGCAATTCCTCGAACGAGGGTTCGCTCTTCATCAGCTCTATGGCTAGACTGAACAATCAATAATAGCCTATATAAAACACATACTTGAACTTGAGATATTCTCATATCATATTAGGGGAGCGCTCTTACCACCGAACTCTAAGCGCTAGTTGAACCTAGTTTTCGTGGAGCTAGAAAAGAGGACCCTAGCGACTCTCTCTTAATTAATATATAGTTATGGTTTTGACTGTAACTCACGCTAAGCCTTGGTAGGGTTGCTTAATAAACCCCCCTATTCGTCCCTTCCGCCCTGAGAAAGAACCTCCACTTGGATTCATTTCAAGTCTCGAGTTCTTGTTTAGAATTCTCGTAGATGAAGTTCGAACGAGAGCTTTGATGCAATTCAAATTGACAAGCAGTAGTGACAGCATAATAAATGTCCGGAAGACAAAACAAAATCTTTAATTCCCGGGTTTCCTTTGCCAATAGACCAATCAATGGTGCTGTATCGGAAACAAGATTCAGTCGCTACAAGCGAAGGATAATAAGAAACCGGCCGTAAAACGGGTAGATTAACTAAAATAAAATACACTTGGCCCACTAAGCACTAGGAGAGTCGCTTAGATAATATGCCTCGACCGGAAGAATCTGCCTTCCTTTCTTTGAAGAAGTCATTGGGTGATCTCCTGCCTCTGGATTGCCTACGAAATGCAACTGGGGACATAGGAACGACCAGGCCTTTCCTGATAGTAGTGTGCCTCTATATCAGTAAGTAGTTTCCCGCTTTCCAGAAGAAGTCGCTATTGCTCCTAAAGGCAAGAGTAGGGTCCTGCTCTGTTCCCTACTAATTGCGTAGTAAGAGAAGCAGTTGCCCTTCCCCCTCTAGTGTGACGGGCGGTGTGTACAAGAGTAATACTTCTCTTTATAGTACTATTAATATTATACTTTATTTACTTAATTAACTCTTATAAGTATATATTTAAATATATTATATACTTTAAATAATTCGGCAGACGCTCATAAATTAAAGAAGATAGTGGAGAAAGAGGTCGAAGTCTTTCATTAGATGCCCTATCTCCTCTTATGATTTTTCGATCCCAACCTAAGGTAAGGGACTTTTTCTTAGAAAGTCAGGCTGGTTTGGTTGTCAATCAGAAGATCAGGCCAAAATCGACGATTCTAGACTGGGTTGAGACATTCTTGTCGGTCAATGTGGATTTCTTGCCTGACAGATAGCCCTTTTTTTTCTGCCGGAGGTAGTAAGTTAGCGAGAGGGGTGAAGCAGGCTAGCGATTCCACTATTACGCTCCAGTAGTAAGCTGATAGTCGCTATCTTCTCTTAGGTAGCAGCACATGGGAGTAGCAAGAATCTGCCTCCCGAGAGGCATAAGAAGAGGCGAAGCGCTAGTTAGTGGGAATAGTCCTTTCTTTCCTGGGTATACCTCGTCAGCCAGCATCCACCTCACGAACAAGCAGTCCCACGGAGCGCTAACTATCAATTGAATAAGAGAAGAGAGATCGTAAGGAGATTTTCGATTAGTGAGCACTACCTCGATGTGACGGAATAAGAGTAAGAGTAAGAAAGCAGCAAATCCTTCCTCCTCTGATTCGGCTTAGTTCAAATAGAACTAGTAGCGGAGTTAAGTAGAGAAGACTTTCAGTTCTGCCTTAGCCATGTCTCCCTACCTAGCCCTAGCTACTTGAATTTGAATACCAGGAAATCTCACATCAGGAATCGCCTTTCTTATCTATTTTATTTCACGCCCTGAGCCTGAGCTAACTCATTTATCTTTCGTCCTTAATCAGTTAATCCGGTCGATACCTTTCCAAGAATCAGGATCTGCCTTACTTAAGCCCCGACTTCGCTACACTTGCTTCTAGAAGGAAGTTCCCAGTCGAAGGCCCAGGTCCTAGTACTACCTCTTAGATACGATACCGCCAAAGGACTAGCAGTCAAGTCACGAAGAAAGTCACACCGATACCGCTACTTTATGCTTACCATGCCTAGCTCCACGCTAATGAAGTCACTTGGTCCTTACCAGAGTAGAGACTCCGCCTAGGGAGTTGCCCACCCTATCTCTATTCTATCTCTTTCACCGAAACCAAGGTAAACCGAAACCCAGACATAGAACTCCGTGAACGGGATCCACTACTTCTTTATTTATGATACCACCAAGAAACTGATTCCACTTGAGAGCGGCATCCATCCCCGTGGTTATTTCGACAAGAAGGTATTCTAATTCTATAGCACCGTCTTCTTCCTGAAAGGGATTGTGAACAAGAAAGGAAGTTTTCCTACCTAAAGCCCCAACCACCAAGAGCTGATTCTCGGCTTGGCTACGCTATTCTATTAAGGTTTCGCATCTCTCAAGCCCGGGTTGCCTACTGACTTGGCTTCGTTCACTCAACAATCATTGAATCCGGATCCGGAAGTGAATGAACCCCCTTTTGAGCTAACTGCATCGGTTATGCCGACAACAACATATTCTCTAGAAAAAGAAAGCACTGACCTAGACTAGACCTCTTATACCGGGAAATCCCGATCTGGATTTTTTTGGGCTGTTCACCATCTGTGGGGAATAACATGATGGCTCCAGCTGGAGGGGGTTCCAGTAACATGGAAGGTGGGCAAGAGGGTTCCTCGTCAAGTAGTAATGAACCGGGCCCGGGGGAAGGTGCGTCCAATATCGAGGCCTCGGGCGGTAAAAAGGCTAGCTCGGGAGATGCCGACCCTGGGAATCACCCATCTGAAAATACACCTCTGGCTTTGAAGCAACAAAGAGAGGAGCCGACGGGGGAGCACAACAAAGAAGCTCCACCGACTCCGCAGCGGCCTTCCTCACCGGGACAGCCCGATCAACGCTCCGCTGCAGGGGAGATTCTCCTCTCTGGGGCCAAGGGGCTAGCCAATGAGGTTGGGGTTGAGGTGGCCAAATGCCTCTGTCAGGGCGGCTCCTCTCTTCTAGCCGCCTGTACATGCTGTTGTGGAGACAGCGCTGATAGCTTGTAGTGAACAGCCCCTTTACAGAAGGACGAGGATGGCCTACGGTGCGTGTTATCTGAAGGGAACACGCTTTTTCGACCGCGGTGGTATGATTGTCGGGCCTTCCACCCGCTGGCCTATTGGGATAGCAGCTGCACGCAAGCCCTTTATAATAAAGAATTCCGGCTCGGCCCGGGAAAGCGCTGGCAACAACAGAAAGGAAGGGGTCCATGTAGCTGCTGCGCCCGCCCCCTTCTTAGTCAATGGGGCAGCAGGTTCGGCATCTACTACAAAAGAGAGAATCCACTTCAGATAACCACGCCTCCGCTAGGCAGCGTGTGGAATGGCCGAGAGCGGACCTTTTCGGATATATAATCCAAGTCGAGAGTGGAGTTACGGGAACAGCCGTCTGATGGAAAACGACTTTCACGTTCGGTTCAGAGAGCACTTTTTTCGTTGAGAATTCCTCGTTCCCTTTCGTGTGAATTCCCCAGCGGCGAATTAAAAACTTTTGGGGCCCTATCTATTCCACCTCTCGAACCCCGAAGAAAACCCCCCTCCCCTTCGGACTCCATATCTCTTTTGACTCTATATATGTGGGCACCTGATATCTATGAGGGTTCACCCACCCCGGTTACAGCATTCCTTTCTATTGCGCCTAAAATTTCTATTTCTGCTAATATTTCGCGTGTTTCTATTTATGGTTCCTATGGAACTACATTGCAACAAATCTTCTTTTTCTGCAGCATTGCTTCTATGATCTTAGGAGCACTGGCCGCCATGGCCCAAACGAAAGTAAAAAGACCTCTAGCTCATAGTTCAATTGGACATGTAGGTTATATTCGTACTGGTTTCTCATGTGGAACCATAGAAGGAATTCAATCACTACTAATTGGTATCTTTATTTATGCATTAATGACGATAGATGCATTCGCCATAGTTTCAGCATTACGGCAAACCCGTGTCAAATATATAGCGGATTTGGGCGCTCTAGCCAAAACGAATCCTATTTCGGCTATTACCTTCTCCATTACTATGTTCTCATACGCAGGAATACCCCCGTTAGCCGGCTTTTGTAGCAAATTCTATTTGTTCTTCGCCGCTTTGGGTTGTGGGGCTTACTCCCTAGCCCCAGTGGGAGTAGTGACTAGCGTTATAGGTCGTTGGGCGGCCGGAAGGTTGCCACGAGTAAGTAAGTTTGGGGGGCCGAAGGCAGTTCTCCGTGCACCGGGCACGTAGCTTACCGAATCAGTTGCGACACGGATGGGAATGCATGCTACGAAAGAGAGGGTCGAGTCTGATACATCAACCGTCTACAGCTATTTCTAGACTTGGATCCTTGTACGAGTCCACAATCACTACACGAGATGAACCTTGGTTTGGTGAATTGAAGTTGGCCTTAGGTGTAATAGGACTCCCAGTTACTGCGCGCGATCGTATTCGTATACTGAGGTGCTCCCCACCGGTTGTTGGAACGACGCGAGCCGGGCCGGGCCTCGATTCAGAAAGATGAAGGGCCAAAAAGTATAAAAAGGGGGTTACAAATTCCCCATCTCATTGGGGGCGGAAAACGAATCGACATCTCGATGTGATACAGCCTTTTCTATTTTAGTGGGGAAAGAACGGCGAAGTCCATCCGAACCGTCCAATGAAGAATAAGAGGAGAGCAAAGCGCCAATGGCGCGCGAAGCGCATGCGAAACGGGCACGGAAAAAAAGAAGTGTGGAGGAGGACCGAGCTCATTCCTTTCGCTTCCCGGGCCCAAAGCAGCGCAGTCTTTCCTGGCCAAATCAAGGATTTGGGGCTTAAAGCTACGCTACTTAACTATATAAATCCTTTTTTTTTAGTAATATATATGAATAGAAAGATAGATCCATCCATCTATCCTATCCTTGATATCTAAAAAAGAATCGATTTCATTCAACGTTTGATTCAAAGAACTGCGCTTAGCCCCCCCGCTCATGAAACGGCTCTGCTGCAATGGATGGCAGAGGGTCCGTAGTACCCGAAGCACTGGAGTGATCCAGTAGCCGCCGGGAAGGGGACTAGAAGTGCCTACTACTACACCAAGCTGAAAAACGGAAAGATAGCTAGGCGTTTTGACGACCTAAGCTACTAGGAAAGGGCTACTAAAATAGTAACGCGCGGCAATGTATGCATCCTTTTGAAGATTGCTCCTTCGATGAAGGACGCCGTGTATTGTAAGTGATCCGAACCTGCCCGGAGCGAGCCTCCCATAGAGGCAAGTGAAGTTGGTGAGCCGTATGATGGGCAACTATCTCCTGCGGTTCGGAGAGGACTCAGCTGTTAGTTAGTACCCCCTTGGTTTCGGGGTGGACCCTTTCACTCTATTTTATTATATACGCTTAGCGAAAAGAATGTTTTTTGATACACCTAGGACATGGATTCTATACGAACCAATGGATCGTGACAAGTCGTTACTACTAGCAATGACTTCCTCTTTCATTACTTCATCCTTTCCATATCCCTCTCCCTTGTTCTCAGTTACTCATCAAATGGCACTCAGTTCATATCTTTAAGTTCGATCATTGACAAGGTTCAAAGAAAGGGTGGGCGAAAGAAGACAGTGATGACCAGGCAAAGGGGCGGAGCCATGGGTATTTAAGTCAAGACCGGGATAAAGGCTCACTTTCTCAATCAATTCAGTCCTCATGAGAATCTGTCTTGGTTATGATTGGCGCAGTAGTACTTTCCGTTCTGTTAACCCGTAGTGCCGTATCTTCTCCTTTCTAATTCCTCGGCTGGTTTAAATACCGCTTTTCTCTCTTTTCTTCCCCTATTTGTTTTGACAAAGTCTGAATCGTTTTATATTGCCATTTGGATTGAGTATCTTTGCTTCGCGCTGCAAGCAAGGAGAGGCCCGTCCAGATGAACTCTTATCGGAGCTTGCCCCAGCGCCAACCAACTGTGAATCAGCCGCTATTCTATTAGGTTTTAGAAAGCGAGTGAAGTGCTTTGCTGCTTACTTTACTGGAAAGGAAGACTAGCGAAGGAGTCATGGACTTTCTTGGCTCAAGATAAGATTCTCTCTCTGGTCTTATTCATTCCTCTCTTCCCGGTGCGGTCTAGCTTTATTCTAAGAGGAACGAAGTCTGATTCAACCCAGCAATCTTACTAAGAAAGGGGCATTAAAGCCAGGAGACCTGATAAGAATTCTCTTTCCTCGGGCTTCTTACACGTCATTTCTCATGAGTTTTTCGAGTTTGGCCTTTCCTCTGCCCAGAAAGTCGCATAATTGTCCAAGGATTGGGAGAACCGGGAGGACGGATATCGAACTTGAATTGCCCGAAGAGAAGCTTTATGGGAGAAAGGAGGAAAAGGTCAGGCTAGTAGCTAAAGGCTTTACTCAAACATATGTGATAGATTACGAGGAAGCCTCTGCCCCAGTAGCCAAGATGAAGTCTGTTCGTCTTCAGCTCTTCTCTATTGCTGCGAATCGAGATTGGCCTCTGTTCCAATTATATGTTCAAAATGCCTTCCTGAACGGGGACCTACAGGAAGAAGTTTACATGAATCCTCCACCCGGTTGTGTAAGGGGGAGGAGAACAAGGTTTGCAGACTTTGAAAGCTATCTAGGGGCTCAAGCAGTCTCCCAGGGCCCGGTCGAAAACTGAGGCCCGAGTAGAACGAAAAGAAAAGATCGGAGTCGTTCACAGGAAAAGCGAAGACCGAAAATGCCTACTCCCCTGGTAGGGCTATTCAAAGCAATCCACCCCAGGCAAGGATAAAGACAGCTGAACAAGACCATGCGGATAAGATAAGAGTTGTGTGATTAGATTTGAACTTGATCTGGAAGATCACCTAATAGACTGGCCTTACTTACTCTCCCCAGGAAGAGAAGGGAATCCAGGGGAAGTCGAAAGAGAACTTACAGGCTTTCCTCAAAGCTCACAGCTAGTCCTCCTTATTTAATATAATTCCCAAGCAGGCGGATTAAAAGGTAAGGAATGACAAGGTCAACCTAAGCTTAGTCGAATTCTTCCCCTAGGTGAACTATCTTTAGCTTTCGACTTGACCTTCCGTCTAACACTCGGGATATTAGAAGAGAAGTGTCGTGGCTCACAACCTTGACTTTGTTTGAGTAGAATTCTTCTAACCTGAATTCCCTTATAGTCTCCGGACGGGATTACTTTAGCTTTGCTTCCTTAGGATCTCATTCCTTTACCCCGGACCAATGATTTGAACTCGGGTACAAAAGCGCCAGCCTATTGAAAATTATCATTTCGTTCCAGGATCCTAGGCAGTTGTTGCTTGCTTCCTGAGCCTATACCTGGTGAACTCCCTGGGGCTGAGAAGAAAGCTTAGAATTCGAAAAAAGAATTTCCCCCCTTCTTAGTCAATGGGGCACTCAACACTAAAGTACTGGCTCGCGAACTGCCAGAATTCGGTTTTCCCTAGTGGATTCACCAGTCTTGCGGACTCCCTTCAGCTTACTTACGATCGAAATCACTATTTTGCTTTTTGAGCTATACGAAAGAACTAGATCACGATCTCGCGGGACTAATCTCTTTAAAACTGAAAGAAAGGGAAAGCCAATCGTACGTCCTGGTTTCCGGGTCCCACAGGTTATTCTATACAATTTCTGAAAGAGAGGAGAGATAGCCAGTCTTGACTTAAGTCGGTCCAAGCGAGAAAACTACAAGCTAGCTAGCGCGCTCCGGCTTTCGAGCCTCCGCTTGCTGGATTCAATAGCTTCACACGCTGTGAATTCTGCCTTCCATGAAAACCCCGTCTTTTTGGCAGCAACTGCTAATAGATAGGAAAGAACGACTGACTGGGTCAACCTTTCGATTGCGGTCTGACTCAACGAGCTTTGCTACTTCAACAAGGAGTGGAAGGGCCCCCCTATCATAGGCGGCCGAAGGCACAGCCTGTTTAACAACAGCAAGAAGTAGGACATTTTTCTCTTCTCTCTATACATACGATATTTTTTGATACGCGCAATCTGGCCGACAACCTGTGACCCCCTTTTTTAGCAATTCATTTTTTTTTACGACGATAGGATAGCAGGAGGGGTGAGAGCAGTACCTTTTGCCTGTCCCAATAGTGCCAGTTCTGAAGTCAGCTTTTTAGTCTCCGCTTCCCTATGGTCAGCCCTCACCACAATCTAATTTTGTTGGTACAGTTCAAGTCAATGAAAGATACTTCTTATAAAAAGATCATCACCTTACATGTCAAAGTCTTTCATTAGATGCCCTCCCCTTTTAAATAGCGATCGCCTACCCCTTCGTGCGTGCAGGCATAGGTATGCTATTTTTTCAATCCGGGATGATGAGACCAAGGATCGCATTCCGTTTTCAGTCCCTCCCAAGGAACCTAACTCATTTCCGAGGAATGACCAAAAAGAAGAGCAAGCGAAAACCAGCCCTTGGAGAGGACTTGCAATTAACAGCTGCTTTTCTGAACACTTTATATGGTCGTAGCTTATTGAATCACCCTCTTCAAGACAGGTGCCACATGAATGGAGGACGACACATTAGGGGATAAGCACGGAGGAATCTAAAAATGTGAGTAGGAGATTCTAGTTCACAGCAAGATGCGGGCACTCCCGTTAGTCCCATAGCAAGAAGCGGTCAGGATGCAGAGACAGAGAGTTATGGAACTTGGGTATGGGTCTTTTGTCGAAATGGAATGACCTTAATCTTTTTATTTATCATTTCTCGTGAAGGAATACAGCATTATATATAGTATGCGATGACCTATCAGTTTTGGTTTACGCCTCGTAACTCTTCCTCAGCCAGGCTTGGGCTCAATAGCAGAGTAAGTACAAGTATTAGTAGCATAGAAAAAATGCGTTCCTCGTCATTAATTATGTTTGCTCGCGGTAATTGTGACCTCTCGAGAGAATCGGAGACCGCATCAGAGATGCACCGCTAGCACATCTGATAATGGCTAGTATAGCCCCAGGACTATGGAACAGAGGATTCTCCTGGACCTACATCGAGGCATTGACGGCGATTCTCAAATATCGCAGACCATAATGTGATACAATGAAATAGAATGCAATAGAAACAAAGACAGGGAACGGGTCGACAATTCTTGCATTTTTAGAGCAAGAAGCAAAACTAAAAGAAAGCTTTCTTTATCTTTAAAGTATGTATAAGCAAAGGAACCAACGATTTTATCTTCTTAAACAACCTTTTTTCTCCACACTTAATCAGCATTTGATAGATTATCCAACCCCGAGCAATCTTAGTTATTGGTGGGGGTTCGGTCCGTTAGCTGGTATTTGTTTAGTCATTCAGATAGTGACTGGCGTTTTTTTAGCTATGCATTACACACCTCATGTGGATCTAGCTTTCAACAGCGTAGAACACGTTATGAGAGATGTTGAAGGGGGCTGGTTGCTCCGTTATATGCATGCTAATGGGGCAAGTATGTTTCTCATTGTGGTTCACCTTCATATTTTTCGTGGTCTATATCATGCGAGTTATAGCAGTCCTAGGGAATTTGTTCGGTGTCTCGGAGTTGTAATCTTCCTATTAATGATTGTGACAGCTTTTATAGGATACGTACCACCTTGGGGTCAGATGAGCTTTTGGGGAGCTACAGTAATTACAAGCTTAGCTAGCGCCATACCTATAGTAGGAGATACCATAGTTACTTGGCTTTGGGGCGGTTTCTCCGTGGACAATGCCACCTTAAATCGTTTTTTTAGTCTTCATCATTTACTCCCCTTTATTTTAGTAGGCGTCAGTCTTCTTCATCTTGCCGCATTGCATCAATATGGATCAAATAATCCATTGGGTGTACATTCAGAGATGGATAAAATGGCTTCTTACCCTTATTTTTATGTAAAGGATCTAGTAGGTTGGGTAGCTTTTGCTATCTTTTCTTCCATTTGGATTTTTTATGCTCCTAATGTTTTGGGGCATCCCGACAATTATATACCTGCTAATCCGATGCCCACCCCGCCCCATATTGTGCCGGAATGGTATTTCCTACCGATCCACGCCATTCTTCGTAGTATACCTGACAAATCGGGAGGTGTAGCCGCAATAGCACCAGTTTTTATATGTCTGTTGGCTTTACCTTTTTTAAAAAGTATGTATGTACGTAGTTCAAGTTTTCGACCGATTCACCAAGGAATATTTTGGTTGCTTTTGGCGGATCGCTTACTATTAGGTTGGATCGGATGTCAACCTGTGGAGGCACCATTTGTTACTATTGGACAAATTCCTCCGATTGTTTTCTTCTTGTTCTTTGCCATAACGCCCATTCCGGGACAAGTTGGCAGAACACTTCCGTCGGCCTACACTAAAGATTATGTGCAGAAGTTGTTCATCTGGGGGTCCAGGTGTTTTTTCTGGGGCCTTGTGGCTAGGGGTTTGCTCTTGGTGGGATTGATTGTTCTTTATCCAAAGAAATTTCGAGTGCATAGTAGGCGACCTGCTGAAAAAGAAGATAAAATCCCCACTTTGCCAGCCCCACATCTAATGAGTAGAACAGTAAGACAACCAAAGGAACGTAGTCCAAATCAAAGATATAGATGAAGATAGATAATAAAGAAATTATATAACATAGTAATCCAAAATGGATTCCCTTTAGATAGATAGTACATATTATGCTACATATAAAGCATAGAAGAATCAGGTGCCTCTTCCTGACATCACTTCTTTTAGATTTTAAATAAAAGAAAAAGCAGGATAGTTGGGCAACAACCAACCGGCTATTTAAAACAAGTCTTCTTTAAGTATTAATATAACTCTATATAGTATTCTTTAAATAACTCTTATAAGTATATATTTAATGTATTAATATATTCATATTATTCTAGTAGTACTGAACTGCAATTTTATGAAAAAAAAAGCCCCTTTGAACCGATGACTTACGCCTTACCACGGCGTTACTCTACCACTGAGTTAAAGGGGCCCCTCTTCCCTTCAATTTCTGAATGAGTTAATACAACCATTAGATAGGAACAAATTTGATAAAATCCCGTCACAAGTTCTTTCCTGAAAAATGTTCTACAAAATGAAGATAGAAAGCTGAGCGATGTCCGTTTTGTTGCAGATCTTGTAGCCAGTACTGAAGAGTATGTTCCAATACCGCTTTCTCAAACTGTGTTCCGGGGTCAGAGAGATTTAATATAGTTAATTGATCAGTAATGAATTCCACCTTATGGCACGCTCTGGAAAGGGGGATTCAGTCAATATCTGATTGAGGCGATCCGGCGTTTCGCTTATCAACAAATTAAAGAGTTGCTCTAACAAATCTGCTTTCATCTCCAAGATACTAATATCAAAAAGCTCGTTGGTTATTGTAGTAGAGTAATGGTTAATGGTTAATGTGTTATCGAGAAAGCCTCTGACTAAGGCTTCGTACTCACCCAAGTTCAATTGTGGTGGTAAACCTTCAATTAATCGGTTCTCTAAAAGTCTAATACGAGCAAAGAGCTCGAGCTCCATATCGCAATTCAGCATACGGAACTGATCAACAACGTCGAGAGGGATGGCATTCTGCGGGGGCAGTTCGTTAGGCAGGGGTGCGTCCTCCGGTATCGGTGCATTTACCGAATTTATGGAATTAGAATGGAATTGAAGACCCGGAGTGAACGTCCAAAGAGTCAGAAAAAGAATTGCAAAATGATACGTCTACGTCTAAAGGGGTGTATCCAAGGATAAATTGACATAACAATAAATAAAAGTAAGAGAACAAAAGCCGAAATAGGATAGCCTTCGGGGGCTAATTGTGAGGAAGAAGTAACATCTTCAAGCTCTGGCAATTGGCGTAAGTATCTTAACTTA